AATGAAATCTGGAATCGTGTCGTATAAGTAAAAAAGTGGTTTTTTATCAATCAATGAGCATCTTGGCATTCCCCTTTTAGATGAAACAGAGTAACTGGACTTTCATTCGTATTGTGGAGGGAGGGGCTAAAATAAAGAAATAAAAAGAGGCTCTCATTGCTATTCCCCAATTGGGAAGATATCATATAATATACATTTCGTATGAGCAGAAAAAATAGGATGACTCAAAAGGATTCTGCACCATGAACTTTGTACCGCGCACATCACTTAGTGGGGACCCCAGAAAGTAACTTGAGCAAGAGTGACAAAAAGAATATGAGAGATTTGAAAGAAAAGACAGAAGAGACGAAATGAAGAAATGCAAAATGATAAGAATCGGAGTTTCTTTGTACTGTGTCTTAAATACATCCTTTCTATTCCTATCCTTCCACTCTTTGATTGAATCCTTTTAGCTAATTCTTTTTAGCTATTAGATTTGAGATATATACGAAAATTTCACATACTTTTGGAATAAGAAAAGTATGAACAGAGAGGAAAAAAATACAAATGAAAAAGAAAGTAAAGAATATCTATCCCGATCCGTCTCAATGAATTAATTTCATTTGTATGAGGTATGAATATCTATCCGATACATTATTCACGTGTCAGGAACCAGATTTGAACTGGTGACACGAGGATTTTCAGTCCTCTGCTCTACCAACTGAGCTATCCCGACCATTTCCCGTGCATCATCCTAGCAGAGTACTTATATCTATGTCAATGAAAAAAACTAAAAAATAAAATCTTAACAAATTGGACCTAGCCCCTGAATTTCTTAGATCTTCCAAAAGAAGACTCTTTTTGTAAATGTAAGGAAAAATATATGGACTATGAATGATTCAATAACGGAGATTCCTTGAACATATATTTTCATATCGTACTATACAAAACAAATGAGATTGGATTGGAAGAAGATACGAGTATTTCTATTCGGATCCATTTGTGAAAGAACAGAGTGAATGAAATGGAAATGAGAAAGATATTTCATTTTGTTTAAACTGAGCCACTGATGAAAAAAAAAAAAAAGAAATAGGATGAGGATAAATAAAGAGCGAGGAAGTAAAATGGGCTTTTTATTGGGGATAGAGGGACTTGAACCCTCACGATTTAAAAATTCGACGGATTTTCCTATTACTATAAATTTCATTGTTGTCGGTATTGACATGTAAAATGGGACTCTCTCTTTATTCTCGTCCGATTAATCTTCAAAAGATCTATCAAACTCTGGAATGAATCATTTTATCACTGAATATTTGAATTCGATTCTTTTTTCAACTTCAATTGGAATTGATTCACAATAACTCTTCAATTTTTCATAGATTTTTTGATCTCTATGATTCTAATTAATAGAGGTTTTCTATAGGTCCTTATCTCATACTATTACTCATATTAAGAGTAATATAAATAAGAATATAGTAATATAAATAAGAAAGAAATCAAGAATATAGAAAATCATATAGAAATATTATTCTATTATTAGATTCTAGAATAATTAGAATAATAGAATGAAGAAATATATAGATTCTTAATATAATTCTTAAGATAATATAAGATAATAGAATATATATATATATATTCTATATTTCTCTATATTTCTTTATATATCTATAATTTATATTTCTAGAATATATAGAATATTTCTATTTTCATATTTTTCATATATAGAGATACAGAATAGAATTCAATATCAGATTTGGGTTGTGATTAATCGTTTGCTATGTCAGTATGTATACGTACGTATTAGGCGCATATAAGGTTATCCTTTCTGTCATTTCGATAGAAGGTTTTTAGCTACTAACGTAACGTAGTCAATTTCATTCGTTAGAACAGCTTCCATTGAGTCTCTGCACCTATCCCTTTTTCTTCTCATTTTCCATCATTTTTCTCTCAAAAAAAAAGATTTGGCTCAGGATTGCCCATTTTTAGTTCCAGGGTTTCTCTGAATTTGGAAGTTACCACTTAGCAGGTTTCCATACCAAGGCTCAATCCAATCAAGTCCGTAGCGTCTACCAATTTCGCCATATCCCCCTTTCCTTTGAGACAAGAATCCGGTTGTAATTCCATCCACCTCTTTCATTTATCTTGGCACTATTGAATTCATTAGGTAATGATTTCTATATCGAAAAAGTGTATGCTGCTATTTTATTTTTTTGCCCACCCTCTATTCTATCATTTCATCTCTATTGGATGAACCCTATTTGTTTCAATACGAAATGATTCTATCATTGATGTATCCGCAATTCAATACGGATAGATATATCCCACATATATATATGCCTTTACTCCTCCTTCATTTTTACAGTAAGGTTTGGTATAGTGTAACGGTCGATATTCATTCTTTTTTTTTTCATTTTGAATTCTAATTTGATTGATATATTGATATTTTCTTTTCATTTTTCATATTTAATATATTCATTTTCATATGATTTTCATATATTCATATATATATATGATATGAATATTATATATGAATATTATATATGAATATGGAATGGAATTGAATTTCTATTTAGATATCTAATTTATCTAGATCTAAATAGTTTTCTTTTCTATTTTAGAAATAGAATAGAAAATCTATAACTAATAACTAAGAAATAGAAGAAATTGAAATAATCAATAAATGAAAGAAAAAAATAAGAAGAATCACTAGGTAATAACTAAGATCCGATAGTTTCCTGTATTCCTATACACTATTGCTCTTATATCCGCCCGCTTAGCTCAGAGGTTAGAGCATCGCATTTGTAATGCGATGGTCATCGGTTCGATTCCGATAGCCGGCTCTTTTTCTTTATCGATTTTTTTCTTTCCATGATTGAAAATCTCTACTCTCGCTTTCTCTAAATGTCGGGTCACCAATCTATTATGTCATGGTAACTTGCAGCTATAGCTATGAATAAAAAAGTTGACTAGAACAATTAGATATCTACAGAAGAAATTGGAAAACGTAACCTTCGCTTGAATTTCCTATATATACAAAAAATCCGAATATTGATAAGATTTATTTGATATTTGATTCTGTTTTGTAGGACTTTAGTAAATTTAGTTTTGCTTTGCTAATCCTTTAGTTCAGTCTGAATTTATATCTTTTTGTCAAAGAAAAGTGAATCAAAAAGGAGCCTTTATATGTCTCGTTACCGAGGACCTCGTTTCAAAAAGATACGCCGGCTGGGGGCTTTACCGGGACTAACTAGTAAAAGACCCAGATCCAGAAGTGATCTTCAAACCCAATTGCGCTCTGGAAAAAGATCACAATATCGTATTCGTTTAGAAGAGAAACAGAAATTGCGTTTTCATTATGGTCTGACAGAACGACAATTACTTAAATATGTGCATATTGCTGGAAAAGCCAAAGGGTCAACAGGCCAGGTTTTACTACAACTACTCGAGATGCGTTTGGATAACATCCTTTTTCGATTAGGTATGGCTTCGACCATTCCTGGAGCCAGACAATTAGTTAACCATAGACACATTTTAGTTAATGGTCGTATAGTGGATATACCAAGTTATCGTTGCAAACCCCGAGATATTATTACTACGAAGGATAAAGAAAGATCGAAAGCTCTGATTCAAAATTATCTTGTTTCATCCCCCCACGGGGAATTGCCAAACCATTTGACTATTGACTCCTTACAATATAAAGGATTTGTAAATCAAATAATAGATAGTAAATGGATCGGTCTGAAAATAAAGGAATTGTTGGTCGTAGAATATTATTCCCGTCAGACTTGATTCTAACGAAAATAAAAAAGCAAGGTTCATACCAATTTTGACTCCTTTCGCTGAAGTAAATAGAGTACCCTGTGCCCTGTCTCATTCACGTATCAAAAAAGGATCGGCAATAGGATTCTTTTTCTTTTTTTCTTATTTTCAATATCAATACGATATTTCTATTTGTATTTTACCTATCACAGGGATGAATTAGGGCTAGAGAATCTCTATTAAATAAGGAAATGTAAATAAGGGTCTTACCGTTAGAATAATGAATAATGATATAAATCTTGATTTGATTTGATACATTGTAGTCGGTAACGTTGATGAATGAAAAGAAACGGAGAGAGAGGGATTCGAACCCTCGGTAAACAAAAGTCTACATAGCAGTTCCAATGCTACGCCTTGAACCACTCGGCCATCTCTCCTACAGAATGTTATTCTTGACCAAAACCCGAATGAATAGCGAGTCCTTCATCTTAATTGTAGTACATGTATAACCGCCCGATGGTTCTATAAATAAGAAATTTCTTTTCCAATTTCATATTTATCAACAACAACTTCTTTCATCAGCTAACCCATGGAATTCATGAATCATCCGATGAATCTTTCTATTTCAATTGTATGGTGTGTCACATACACGTTATGCAAACAAAAAGGATGTTTATTTGAATTTGATTTTATCATGGAATGATTATTCCATTCTTTTTTGGATCATAACCAAATCAAAGCTTCTCGAGTTATCAAAATCCATAGTAAACTTGGTTATTCAACTTAGATGAAATAGTAATAGTCATTGGTATACTACGAAACTGGAATGAAATCTAATCTGATTCAAATATTTCATTTCATCTTTGTCCAAAAGGGGGACACCGCCTTTTTTCCAATTAGTCTGTTTTTATGTTATTTTGTACTGTACAATTCCTTTTTTTGTGGGATCGTTTTCCCCGAAGGGGGATGAGAAGAATTATAGAATGAATTGCTAATTATGCCTAGATCTCGAATAAATGGAAATTTTATTGATAAGACCTCTTCGATTGTAGCCAATATCTTATTACGAATAATTCCGACAACTTCCGGAGAAAAAAAGGCATTTACCTATTACAGAGATGGTGCGATTTGATTTTTTCTTGTTTTTTTTACCCCTCAGTTTTACGAGAAAAAGAACGTAGTTAGGAATAGAAAAAAACAAATTAGTAAAAGAAACCTACGCTTGGTGAAGGTGAAGTTTAGAGATAGATCAATTCCTTCTGTCGTGTATCCTCGATTGATGCAGCCTTAGATGCTTCAATTATCAATTTTAGTATTGAGCGAAAGGTTACATCTATAGGTTCTGTATTGGAGGTCAATACTACTTCATTTAGTACCAATAGGTGGCATCGGGGAAAAAGCACTACACCTAGGAATCAACAACACAAAAACTTTGTTATAAAGAACCCTTTTCCTTATTGGTATCGGGACTAAAAAGAATGGTTAGGAAAACAAAGATCCATCTCATTCGTACTTTTGGTACCCGTATAACCATCAAAGACCGTTGAAGTGACTAATTCCCGGAAATCGTAAGCGTTGAGTACAAAGGAATCTTTGGAGTTACCATTTTTATCTAGCACTAATATGATTGGTGTTCATAAAAAACCTCTTGTGGGAAGGCTGGCTAGAAATTTCTTGTAAAAATACCAGCTCCTGTCAGTTCATAATGAGAATAGTGAAATTTTGATTACATGAATTATTCCTCTTAGTACTATGCACAGAAGGGAGGAGCCGTATGAGATGAAAATCTCACGTACGGTTCTGGAACGGAGATTCTTTTACTAGAATGAACGACCGTAACGGATGTCGGCTCAATCCGAAGGAAATTATGCAGAAGCTTTACAGAATTATTATGAAGCTACGCGACCAGAAATTGATCCCTATGATCGAAGTTATATACTATATAACATAGGTCTTATACACACAAGCAACGGAGAGCATACAAAAGCTTTGGAATATTATTTCCGGGCACTAGAACGAAATCCATTTTTACCACAAGCTTTTAATAATATGGCCGTGATCTGTCATTACGTGCGACTATCTTCACTATAGAAAGAAAAAAAGATTTAATCGTCTAGTAAATACTAGAAAAAAGATAGGCTTTCTACATATGAATCGTCCAAAGTAACGATTTTTATCAGCTGTAGCAAGGAAAAAGACTTCGCGAGAACCAAAAAAATCGGAAGAAATAGGTATGGCCTATATACTATACTCTATGGATAAAGAGTCGAATTGATAGAGAAAGCACCGTAAAGATCCATTAGTAAGCTATTATTTGGTAAATACAGTTCAGAACTGCTTACTTATGTCATGATATGAAAAGTGATAAATCAACTTATGTAATAGAGTCGATCTACTAAAGTATTGAGCAGCGGTGTAGCATCAGATCCCAAAGATAGTAAGTTCTTTTTTCTTAACGGAGGAAAGTCTTTTTCAAAGATTCTATATAAATAGAAATCTCATATACCATATATGAAATACGAAACCGAGATAGTTACCTTTCAGAAAATTATAATGATATCGGGGGATATCTATGCTTCATTCTTCTGAAGGTGGGAGAAAAGAGAAAACTAATCATTGATCCAAATTAGATTTGGAAACTTATGCAATAAACATCTTCTGGTTAACCCAAGAAAAAATAGAATAGTTAGCATAGGATAGATTAAGAGAAGATGGGACGCAAAAAGAATCGATTGCTGAGCCGTATGAGGTAGGAAACTCTCAAGTACGGTTCTAAGGGAGGGGATTTACTAACCTATTCCGACCGGGGAGAACAGGCCATTATACAAGGCGATTCGGAAATTGCGGAGGCTTGGTTCGATCAAGCTGCTGAGTATTGGAAACAAGCTATAGCGCTTACTCCAGGGAATTATATTGAAGCACATAATTGGTTAAAAATAACGCGGCGTTTTGAATAAGACCATTCTCTTTTTTTTTTGTGGATCCAGCAATCAAATTCAATAAATCGTTCCTATGAGAAGATCTAATCAAGAATTTTATTATATCCCCCTTCTTTCTAAATTTCTAAAATCATTTGATTTTTTACATTTTCTACGGTATCTCATAAGGATAAATACTACAGATACCATATAGCATAGAACTAATAAAGCTATTTCGATGAATCTTATGAAGTCTAAAATTCAAATCATTCATAATTCTTAATAAAAAAAGGAAATAAAAGATAAAAGAAAGTAAATCTAGATTTCTATATTCTATTTAGCTATTTAGATTCTATATTAGATTTTTTCATTTTCGATTAAAGTATACGGGCGCTTCGCCATTCAGAATCTAAATAGAAAGAAGCTAGGTTGCAAAAAAATCATTTTTTCGCTATCCTGGGAAATGCTTTGGCAATATGATAGGTCCCCTGGGCACCTATTATTTATGTCATAATAAATCCGAACACTTGCCCCGGATCGACTTCAATATAACTAATTTCTCTAGTGAATAACTAAAGAAAATAGATGGATGGAAGATAGGAAAGAAAGGGACTAATCATAAATAAAATATCTATCTTTCAGAAGTTCACTAAAAAATTGACTGTTGGCGGGTCTCTTTGTATGTGTTGTCCGGAAAGAGGAGGACTTAATGATTATTCGTTCGCCGGAACCCGAAGTGAAAATTGTTGTAGACAGGAATCCTATAAAAACGTCTTTCGAGGAATGGGCCAGACCCGGCCATTTCTCAAGAACAATAGCTAAGGGTCCTGATACTACCACTTGG